ATCCAATTGAGTTTATTTCGACTATAAAAAAGTCACTTTATAATATTAGTAATAGTAAGACAAATTCACATATTTTTTATGACTTATCGTACTTATCACAAGCATATGTATTTTACAAATTATCACAAACCCAAGTTATTAACTTGTATAAATTAAAATCATTTCTTCAATATCAAGGAATCCCTTTTTTTCTTAAGCCTGAAATAAAGGATTCTTTTGAAACACAAGGAATAGTTCATTCTAAATTAAGGGATAACATACTTCCGAGTTCTGAAATGAATCAATGGAAAAACTGGTTAAGAGGGCATTATCAATACGATTTATCTCAGATCAGATGGTCTAGATTAATACCACAAGAATGGCGGAATAGAGTTTATCAACGTCGTATGGTTAAAAGGAAAAATTTCAGCAAATGGAATTTATATGAAAAAGACCAATTAATTGATTACAAAAAAGAAAATATTTTGGAAGTCTATTCATTATTGAATCAAAAAGATAATTTTCAAAAATACTATAAATATGATCTTTTATCATATAAATCTATTAATTCTGAAAAAAAAAAGGACTCATTTATTTCTAGATCGACGTTTGAAGGAAATAAGAATCAAGAGATTTTTTATAATTACAACACATATAAAGACACTTTTTTTGATATGCTGAGGAGTATCCATTATCTAGTAAAGGGCGATATTCTATATATGGAAAAAACCCCCGATAGGAAATATTTGGATTGGAAAATTATCAATTTTGATCTTAGACAAAAAGTCGATATTGAGGCCTGGATCACGATCGATGCCAATAGTAATCAAAATACTCAGATTTTTACTAATAATTATCAAATAATTGATAAAAAAAATATTTTTTATCTTATGATTCCAGAAATGAATTTACCAAACTCCCCAAAAGTCTTTTTTGATTGGATGGGGATGAATGAAAAAATACTAAAGCGTCCCATATTGAATCTGGAACTTTGGTTCTTCCCAGAATTTTTGTTACTTTATAATACATATAAAACGAAATCTTGGTTTATACCAAGCAAATTACTTCTTTTAAATTTGAATAGAAATGAAAATCAAAATCAAAAGATTAATGAAAATCAAAAGGGAAGTTTTTTAATACCATCGAATAAAAAAATAAAGAATCGAAATCAAGAAGAAAAAAAAACCACAAGCCAAGGGGATCTTGGATCCGTTCTTTCAAACCAACAAAAAGATATTGAAGAAGATTATGCGAGATCGGACATGAAAAAAGGTAAAAAGAAAAAACAATACAAAAGTAACACGGAAGCAGAACTAGATTTGTTCCTGAAACGTTATTTGCTTTTTCAATTGAGATGGGACGATACTTTGAATCAAAGAATGATCAATAATATTAAGGTATATTGTTTCCTGCTTAGACTAATAGATCCAAGAAAAATTTCTATATCCTCGATTCAAAGGGGAGAAATGAGTTTGGATATAATGCTGATTCAGAAGAATTTAACTCTTCCAGAATTAATGAAAAGGGGAATATTGATTATCGAACCCATTCGTCTGTCTGTAAAAAACGACGGACAGTTTATTATGTATCAAACCATCGGTATTTTGTTGGTTCATAAGAGTAAGCACCAAACTAATCAAAGATACCGAGAGCAAAGATATGTTGCTAAGAATAATTTGGATGAATCTATTCCACCACATGAAAGAATAACAAGAAATAGAGACAAAAATCATTTGGATTTGCTTGTTCCTGAAAATATTTTCTCATTTAGACGTCGTAAAAAATTAAGAATTCTAATTTGTTTCAATTCAAAGAATAGGAATGATGTAGATAGAAATCCTGTATTTTGCAACGAAAAGAATAGCAGCCAAGTTCTAGGTGACAGTAATCACCTTGATAGAGAGACAAATCAATTAATGAAATTGAAGTTCTTTCTTTGGCCTAATTATCGATTAGAAGATTTAGCTTGTATGAATCGCTATTGGTTTGATACCAATAATGGCAGTCGTTTCAGTATGTTAAGGATAGATTTGTATCCACGATTGAAAATTCGTTGATAGTACATTTTTCCTATATATCCTCTACTATAATAGGATATATGAAAGCAAATAAATACACACATCACACGTCCTGTCTTACATTTCATTCTAAATAATACTAAATGAATAATGTATCAATTCGATCTAGAAATGAATCAACAGAACCCTCTTTAGGTCTAAATTCTTCGCTTTTGTGAATACGAAAATGTGCCAATTCTTTTCTCTCCCTATCTAAATCTAATTTTCAATTGGATTGATTCATTTGAATTGATAAAATTAGGAGTTCATAAAGAAATTTGAATTATATTATTGTATATACCACATTAAAATGAATGACATTATTATTACTGATCGGTAAAATCCATATCTGTAAAAAGGGAGAGGAGGCTTTTTTTTATGGTAAGAAATTCATTCATTTCGGTTATTTCTCAAAAAGAAAATGAAGAAAACAGAGGGTCTGTTGAATTTCAAGTATTCAGTTTCACCACTAAGATAAGGAGACTTACTTCACATTTGGAATTGCACAAAAAAGACTATTCATCTCAGAGAGGTTTGCGAAAAATTTTGGGAAAACGTCAACGATTACTGGCTTATTTGTCAAAAAAAAATAGAGTACGTTATAAAGAATTAATTGATCGGTTGGATATTCGAGAGACAAAAACTCGTTAATTTAAAGAGTGATATCATTTGAACTTATGCGTTTCAATTTTGATGAACTTCTTTTTACTTTCAGCAATTCATGGAAGAATGACTCGGTAAAAAACTTATGATTGCACCAACTACAAGAAAAGACCTCATGATAGTCAATATGGGTCCTCACCACCCATCAATGCATGGTGTTCTTCGACTTATCGTTACTCTCGATGGTGAAGATGTTATTGACTGTGAACCAATATTGGGTTATTTACACAGAGGAATGGAGAAAATTGCGGAAAACCGAACAATTATACAATATTTGCCTTATGTAACACGTTGGGATTATTTAGCTACTATGTTCACAGAAGCAATAACCGTAAATGGACCCGAACAACTAGGCAATATTCAAGTACCTAAAAGGGCTAGCTATATCAGAGCCATTATGTTGGAGTTGAGTCGTATAGCTTCTCATTTGTTATGGCTTGGTCCTTTTATGGCAGATATTGGGGCACAGACCCCTTTCTTCTATATTTTTCGAGAACGAGAATTGATATATGACCTATTCGAAGCTGCCACCGGTATGCGAATGATGCATAATTATTTTCGTATCGGAGGAATAGCTGCTGATCTACCTCATGGATGGATAGATAAATGTTTGGATTTTTGCGATTATTTTTTAACAGGGGTTACTGAATATCAAAAGCTTATTACACGGAATCCTATTTTTTTAGAACGAGTTGAGGGCGTAGGCATTATTGGAGGAGAAGAAGCACTAAATTGGGGTTTATCAGGACCAATGCTACGAGCTTCCGGAATACAATGGGACCTTCGTAAAGTTGATCATTATGAGTGTTACGACGAATTTGATTGGGAGGTTCAATGGCAAAAAGAAGGGGATTCATTAGCTCGTTATTTAGTACGAATCAGTGAAATGACAGAATCCATAAAAATTATCCAACAGGCTCTGGAAGGAATTCCAGGGGGGCCCTTTGAGAATTTAGAAATCCGACGCAGAGTAAAAGATACTGAATGGAATGATTTTGAATATCGATTTATTAGTAAAAAACCTTCTCCAACTTTTGAATTGTCCAAACAAGAACTTTATGTAAGAGTCGAAGCACCAAAAGGAGAATTGGGAATTTTTCTGATAGGAGATCAGAGTGTTTTTCCTTGGAGATGGAAAATTCGCCCACCGGGTTTTATCAACTTGCAAATTCTGCCTCAGTTAGTTAAAAGAATGAAATTGGCTGATATTATGACGATACTAGGTAGTATAGATATCATTATGGGAGAAGTTGATCGTTGAAATGATAATTGATAATACAACAGAACTACAAGCCATCCATTCGTTTTCCAGATTGGAATTCTTAAAAGAAGTCTATGGGATCATATGGGTGCTTGTCCCTATTTTGACTCTTGTATTAGGAATCACACTAGGTGTACTAGTAATTGTTTGGTTAGAAAGAGAAATATCTGCAGGGATACAACAACGTATTGGACCTGAATACGCCGGCCCCTTGGGAATTCTTCAAGCTCTAGCAGATGGGGTAAAACTACTTTTCAAAGAGAATCTTTTTCCATCTAGAGGGGATACTCGTTTATTCAGTATCGGACCATCCATAGCAGTCATATCCATTTTACTAAGTTATTCAGTAATTCCTTTTGGTTATCGCCTTATTCTAGCCGATCTTAGTATTGGTGTTTTTTTATGGATCGCTGTTTCAAGTCTTGCTCCCGTTGGACTTCTTATGTCGGGATATGGATCAAATAATAAATATTCCTTTTTAGGTGGTTTAAGAGCTGCTGCTCAATCAATTAGTTATGAAATACCATTAACTCTATGTGTATTATCAATATCTCTACGTGTGATTCGGTGAGACATAAAATTTCCCCTATTTCTTTTCTTTCTAGTAAGAAAGTTAAATGAGTTGAATATATATATTTTATTTTTTTATTCAGAATTAGGGTTGATGAACTAAACCAGATAGTTATATGAGTGAAATAAGACGGCTTTTGAATTTGAATTTGCAGTTAAAGGGATTGAATCTCATTTCCTATGTACAAGAATGAAATGAAAGTAAATATAAGTAAAGCAGTCGAGACTGTTTACCCCAAGATTTGGTTGATTAGGCATCATGGCTTGAAACGGGTTCAAAAGATCAACTGTATGGAGTTTTTACTATCTATTAACATAGATGTATTACCCTAATGGAAGGTTAACAAAAATGAGTGGATGGTTAGGAAGACCAAGATACGCAAAGGATTAGTAATGGAGATTCTGTAAATTATCCAACAGGATGTACCTAAAAGGAATTCAAATTGGGGCTTTAAGTTGGTAGAAACGAT